AATCCAAATTCTGGAAAAATGAATAAGCGGATCCATATAAAATATATGCTATGAATAGTCCAAAAATTGCTATACTTACCGAAAAAATTGCATTTGTAAAAAATTCATTCAAATTTACAGAATAATTAGAACTTGAATGTAAAAGATTTGTTGATGGGGTTAACCATTTCGATAATATATCAAAATCTATTACTCCTTGATCAAAAGAAATTCCTATTGATCCAACCAACAAAGTAAATAGTACTAATACAAGAAGAGGAAATAGCATAGTATTGTCCGATTCGTGAGGATACATGGAAGTGTATTTATTTCCAAAGTAAGTACTAAAGTATCGTATCCTATTTCTTACATTATTATCAATTTTCGATCTTTCTTTTGCAAAAAAAGAAACCTTTTTATTCATTGTTGATAAAAGTAAATTTGGATTGACTCCTCTTGGAGTTCCTTTTCCCCATAGAGATATAGAATAGAACGAACCATTTTTTGTGCTACTGTAATTTTTAAAATGAACGCGGAAATACCCATCAAAGGTAAGTAAATATACCCGAAACATATAAAATGCGGTTAATCCTGCTGTGAAATAAGCTATTACTGCGAAAATTGGTGAATACAACCAACTATCATTAAGAATGTCATCTTTGGACCAAAAACAAGCAAGAGGTGGAATACCACAAAGAGAAAGTGTACCCAATAAAAAAGTAGTTCTTGTAATTGGAACATATCTTGTTAAACCACCCATAAGAACCATATTCTGACTTTTATCTGGTGAATATCCAACAATAGGTTCCATTGAATGAATAATAGATCCGGATCCCAAAAACAATAAAGCTTTTGAATAGGCATGAGTGATCAAATGGAATAAAGCAGCTCGATAAGAACCTATACCTAGAGCTAACATAATATAACCCAATTGAGACATTGTGGAATAGGCTAAGCTTTTTTTAATGTCTCTTTGAGCAAGGGCCAAAGTAGCCCCTAATAATAGTGTTATTACACCTATTAAAGAAATGAAATTCATTATATAAGGTATGACTATGAAAAGAGGAAGAAGCCGAGCTACAAGAAAAATTCCTGCTGCTACCATAGTAGCAGCGTGTATAAGAGCCGAAATAGGAGTGGGTCCTTCCATAGCATCAGGTAACCATACGTGAAGGGGGAATTGTGCGGATTTAGCAACTGCACCGACGAATAATAAAGAAGCACACAAGGTAGCAAATAAAGAATTGACCCCATTATTCTGGATTAAGTTATTAGTTATTTCGAGCAAATACCGAAATTCTAAACTACCTGTTATCCAATAAAAACCTAAGATTCCTAACAATAAACCAAAATCCCCTACACGATTAGTTACAAAAGCTTTTTGACAAGCACTTGCTGCAATTGGTCGTGTGAACCAAAACCCTATTAATAAATAAGAACACATTCCCACAAGTTCCCAAAAAATATAAATTTGTATCAAATTTGAACTAGTAACTAATCCCAGCATAGAAGTATTAAAAAAACTCATATAAGCAAAAAATCTCAAATATCCTTGATCGTGATACATATACTTGTCACTATAAATAAGAACCATGATTCCAACAGTAGTAATTAGTATTGACATAATAGAAGTAAGTGGATCGATCAAGTATCCAAACTCTAAGGAAAAATCATTATTGATGGTCCAAGACCATAGATATTGATAGATAAAACTTCCATTTATTTGTTGAATAGACAGATTGGCTGAAAACACCATAGCTATACTTAAGAGTAAAACACTAGGAAAAGCCCACATGCGACGAATATTTTTTGTTGCTGTCGGAATAAGTAGAAGTCCAAATCCTATTGACATAGTAACTGGAAGTGGAAGAAAAGGTATTATCCACGCATATTGATATGTATGTTCCATAAGAAAAGAAACTCTTTTTTCTTATAATTACAAATTGTTCTCGATTCACCAATTCTTATCTTTTTTATCCTTTTAGAAAGGAACAATAATAAAAGAAATCAACAAAAAAAAAATATCTGAAAAAAAAGTCAAATATTGGGATTCTGAATTATTCTGATTTTTTTTCCCTCATGTCATTTATATATGTGATGTGCGCGCATACGTATATGTGATATATATATCACATATACATGTATATATAAATATATTTGTATTATATATATTTGTATCTTTATTATATATTTATATGTTAAAGTAAAAAAACAATGTATATTAAAAAGAGTATATTAAAAAAATTATCCACATACACGAAATAAGTATAGATAATAACTAAAAAGAACGATCTATTTTGAAGAATACATGTCTTTCACATACAACGATAAAAGGAGGAACCCCCCTTTTTTGA